TTGGAGTGTTTAATTTAAAGTAAATGTTACGTAATCCTTTTCATTTGGTAGAGTTTAGTCCATGACCTTTTACTGCTGCGGGTGGGGCGTTGTTTTTGACTGTTGGGTTGGTTAGTTGATTCCATGGAAAGGGAATTATTTTGATATTAATTGGAGTTTTAGTGATTTTGTTGACTATGGTTCAGTGGTGACGTGATGTAGTTCGTGAGGGTACTTATCAAGGTTATCATACAAGGTTTGTTAGAATAAATCTTCGGTGGGGGATGATTTTGTTTATTTTTTCTGAGGTATGTTTCTTTTTTGCTTTTTTTTGGGGGTTTTTTCATAGAAGGCTTGTTCCTACTATGGAGTTAGGGTGTGTTTGACCTCCTGTTGGTATTATACCTTTGAATCCGTTCAAAGTTCCTTTGTTGAATACAGCTGTGTTGCTTGGCTCTGGTGTTAGTGTTACTTGGGCTCATCATGGATTGATGGTTGGTAGTCGTGAAGAGGCTTTGTATGGATTAGCTTTAACTGTGTCTTTGGGGTTTTATTTTACTGTTCTTCAGTGAGGAGAGTATCAAGAGGCTTCTTTTAGGGTTGCTGACAGGGTTTATGGTTCTACTTTTTTTGTAATAACTGGATTTCATGGACTGCATGTTTTGATCGGAAGAGTTTTTTTGGTTGTTTGTACGGTACGATGTTATTTACATCATTTCTCTGTTTCTCATCATTTTGGGTTTGAAGCTGCTGCTTGATATTGGCATTTTGTTGATGTTGTATGGATTTTTTTATACTTGTGTATTTATTGGTGAGGTTCTTAGGTAGCTGGTTTTAGAAGTAATGTTAATAGATATTTTTTCATCTTTGGATGCCGGTGTGTACTCAAATTTTAGAGTTATAGGTATTATTTGATTGAGTGGTTTTATAGGACTATCTGTTAGTTTGGTCAGAATGTGAGTTGGGGTTTCTGGTATCAATGTTGCGTTTATGGGGTTAGTAGATGTGGTATTAGACCTTGTGAAGAGTTGTTCAGGTAAGTTTTTTGGTGGATTTGCTTTGGGGCAAGTGTCTTTGTTTGTTTTAATTTTTGTTGTAAATATTTCTGGTATAATTCCTAATGTGTTTAGTCCAACTAGTCATTTGTCGTTAACAATCGTGTTGGCAGTGGTAGTTTGATCTTGTTTGATTTTTAGCGGGTGAGTGTATTCTTGGAAGAATAGTGCTGGTCATTTGGTTCCTACTGGAAGACCTACTTTGTTGATTCCGTTGCTTGTGTTGATTGAAAGGGTTAGTATCTTGATTCGTCCTATTACTTTAGGTGTTCGATTAGCTGCTAATATCACTATGGGGCATCTTATGTTGCATGTTATTGGTGAGTATGTGGTTAGATTTTTTTATGACATATCTTTTATTGGAAGGTTATTAGGTGGTTTAGTTATGTGTGGATATGTTATTTTTGAGTTTGCTGTTAGGTTTTTGCAGGCATATGTTTTTGTTTTGTTGGTTGGGTTATACTCTTCTGATCATCCTATGGGACATTAAAGGTTAGTGGTTTCTACTAAAAAGAATTAGTTAAAATATAATTTGAGTTTGTCGAATTCAAGTTGCCTTTGTGGCATTCTTTTGTGCCTCAATTAAGTCCTATATCTTGGGTTATAGTTATTTGTGTTTTTTTGGTTTGTTTGATTTGGTTTGCGATGATGTTGTGATGAGTAGCAGATAGAAGGTATGGCATTATATTTGCTGAGAAAAAGGTGAAGCTTGATAGTAGTAAAAAGCAAATAAAGTGGAGATTTGGTAGAGTTTATTTAAAGTAGTAGTGTGGCTTTTTTCTGTAGTGGGTGTAGGGGTTATTAGTGTATTGGTTGGTGGGGTATGTTTGATGTCTCAGCGAAAGAGGTTATTTGGGGCTTTGTTGAGAATGGAGATTTTTACTTTGGGGGTTTACATTATAATTTTTAGTTTGGTTTATTGTCATGGTTGGTTGAGTGGTGTATGTCTGGTGTTTTTAGCTTTTGGGGTTTGTGAAGCTGCTCTTGGATTGAGTGTGCTTGTTTCTTTAGTCCGTAGAGTTGGAAGTGATTACGTAGGTGGATTGGTTTTGGGGCATTTTTAGGTTGGGTATTATTGGGATTTTGTTGACTTTGGTAAGTGTTCTTGGGCGAAAAGTTTTTTGGTGGGGGGTTTTGTGATGTTATATTATTATGTACTTGGTGAGATTAAGATTATGGGTTAGTCCATTAGGAGTAGCAGGATGTTGAGGCGAGTTTTTGATTGTTGATAATTTTTCGTCGAGTCTTGTATCTTTGACTATTTTGGTTTCTGGTCTTAGAATGTTAGCTAGGGTTCGTGATGTGCAAAAAATAGGAAATAAACCAATTGAATTTGCTTTTATGGTTTTAGTGCTAACTATAGTTCTTGTTTTTTGCTTTTGTGTTGGGTCTTTGCTAAATTTCTACATAATGTTTGAGTTTAGGCTTATTCCTATTTTATTAATTATTTTGGGTTGAGGGTATCAGCCAGAACGGCTGCAGGCTGGGAAGTATATGTTATTGTATACGGTTAGTGCCTCTCTTCCTCTTTTAGTTTTGATCACTGTTGTTTTTGTGTGAAGTGGGTCTGTTTTTTGGGGATGAAAGTTTTTGTGATTTGACTGTAGGTGGCTAGTAACTATTTGTGCTTCGTTAGCTTTTTTGGTAAAGTTGCCAGTCTATGGTTTTCATTTGTGGCTACCAAAAGCTCATGTAGAGGCACCTGTAGCTGGGTCCATGATTTTGGCTGGTGTTTTATTAAAACTTGGTGGTTATGGATTGGTTCGATTTTTTTATGCGTTTGGACTGTTTAGCAGTTTGACTATTTCTGTTATTTTTTGCCTTGGTTTGGTAGGTGGGGTTATTGCTAGGATGGTATGTTTTGCCCAGAGTGATGTAAAAGCTTTGGTAGCTTATTCATCTGTAGGGCATATGAGGTTGGTGTTGGGTGGTGTTTATTCAAATACTGATTGAGGGTGGTTTGGGTGTTTGTTAATGATGGTTGCTCACGGTTTGTGTTCTTCTGGTATGTTTTTTTTGGCTAGTGAGACTTATAAGTGTTATATAACTCGGAGTTTATTTTTGGTTAAAGGTGGATTAGTTTTAGTTCCTGGGATTGCTTTGTGTTGGTTTTTGTTATGTGCTATTAATATGGCTGCTCCTCCTTCCTTGAATTTGTGAAGTGAGTTGATGCTTGGGATTTCTATTTTAAGATATTACATAATTTTTGCTGTGTTAACTGGGGTTATGACCTTTTTAAGCGGACTTTATTCATGGTACTTGTATTCGGTGACGCAGCATGGGCAGTATCCATTATGGGTACGAGGTGTGATTATAATTGAAGAGTATATTAGTTATATTATTAGATTTGTATTGGTTTTTGTGTTGGGGGTAAGTGGTGTTGTATTAATGTTATTTTTATAATGGTTTATTATAAAGTTATTTAGTTGAGTATAAATCTATAAAAATGGACGTAGTGCTCCTATTCTTGGTTTACAAATTTTTACCCTTGCCACTAATGTGAATAGTAATATGCAGGCTAATAAAATAATTGAGGTGATACCGTCTTGTATATAAAGGAAGCTTAGAGCTTGGGTTGTATCGTTGATTGTGAGTGTGAGATCTGCGTTAGTTTGGTAGGTAGAAGAAAATCTAAGATTTTTAAAGTTAAGAATTAGTATTACAGTTAGTGTGATTGGTATTAGTGGGTTATTAAGGGAAAAGGTTATATTAGGAGAAAGTGAGGCAACATACGCAAATATTACTAGTATTCCACCAATAAAAATGAAAAATAGCATATATGAGTATCAGGGGCTAATTGTGGCGATGAGGGAGCAACTGATAAAAGCTAGTAAAAGTACTATAATTCCTAGTGATAGTGGGTGTACAGGAAGAGTTATTGATAGTATAAGATATACCCATATGATTGAGATGATTGCAAGTGTTATTACATATAATTTAGTTATAGTTATGCTGACCATTATTTGGCCTTTCTGCTTGGAAGGCAGTTGTACTTATTATACTACCAGCATTTACTGTAGAAATAGAAGTGGTCTTAGGGCTATTAAAATAGCTAGTCTTAGCGGTAAAAATGATTTTCATGCTATGGCCATTAATAGATCGTAACGGTAACGTGGCAAAGTTGCTCGAGCTCATAAAAAAATGACAGCGACTGGAATTGATATGGCCAATGTACCTGTTAACAAGCAAGAAGTAATAAGCCTTATTATTAAAATATTTCTGTATTCTGCTATAAATAAAAAAGCAAATCCGGCTCCTCCATATTCAATGTTAAAGCCAGAAACTAATTCTGATTCCCCTTCTGCGAAATCAAATGGAGCTCGGTTTGTTTCTGCTAAAATTACGGCTAGTCATATAATACTTAGTGGTAAGAACAGTATAATAGTTAGTATTGATAGATTGGTAAAGCGTAGTCTTACTAAGTCTATTTTGGCAGTTAAGAATAGATAAAAGATAATGATTAATGTTATGGTAACTTCGTAGGAAATGGTTTGAGCTATGGCTCGAATAGCTCCTAATAGAGCGTATTTAGAGTTAGATGATCAACCAGCTGTAAGTGTCGTATAAACAGTTAGTGAGGAAATACATAAAAATAGGAGCATACCTAGTGTAAGTTGAGATGTAAGTATGAAAGATGGATATAGTTGTCATAAACTTAGCGCTAGGATTAGCATTATTGTTGGGGTGAAAACAAATGGAAAATAATTTGAGTGTGTTGGTGTGATTCATTCTTTAACAAACAGCTTTAAAGCATCTGCTAGTGGTTGAGGGATTCCGACGATCCCTAGTTTATTTGGGCCTTTCCGAATTTGAAAGTATCCTAGGGCTTTTCGTTCTAATAGAGTGAAAAATGCCACACCTAGTAAAATTAACAGGTATGTGATAAATGAAGCAATTAAGTGTTGAGTAATATAGAAAGGGAAGTGGTCTTCATGGTCAGAGCTTAAATCTGAAGCACTTTTCTGCCACCTTGCTTCAAAAAGGATTTGTGGAACCTTTTATTCGGTGTAAGCGAATTGTAATAAGATATACTACTTTTTGAGCAGGCATTAGGGGGTAAGCCCATGATTTACCTCATCAGAGTAATCCGTTCTTCCGGCGTAATGCTTGTTGTTATTATGTCTTGACTAATGTTTTGGTAAAGTTGCAGTTTACAGTAATGAATAATATACTACAAGACAAGTGACAGATATGATGAAAGCGGAATTTTTAATTCCTTCTAATGATTCAAATTCATTTGTGTCGTACATTCACCAGCTTTCAACTTAACAGTTGTTTTTTGTTTATAAGAAAATCTTTGAAAAGTTAGTAAATAACTTTAAGATAATGGGGTGTGGGTTTAATAACTTTTGATTATTAGAGGAAATGGTATGCTATGGTTTAAGCTAATGTTAGGCAATGAGTGTTAAAATAAAAATAAATAGGTGACTCTGCTATCATAGTTTAAATGATTAACTACTACGCTAATGACAGTTTGTTTATCATAATAAGTGTATTAATCAAGTTAGAGGTGTAAGTCATAGAGCAGCCTGTTGGTTGGTTGTTACCAAGTAGATAGTCTTGTTATACTAGGTGAAAAATAAAAAAAAATTAAGAGCCCCTTTGTTATGCGCTGTTTTCCTTTTCTTCGCTGCAATTTCTTTGTGGATGTTTGGGGTCTATGTAGTTGGCTGTCTAGGTAATAGTTATATGGTTGAGTGGCAATTCTTGAGGGTGTGTGGTACTGATTGAACTTTACCCATTATTGTTGATTATATCAGTATTATTTTTTCTTGTTTCGTTTGTTTGATTTCTGGTTCTGTATCTTTGTTTAGTGTGTCTTATATGGAGGAAGAGATCTTTATACGACGATTCATGCTTTTGATTATGGCCTTTGTTGGATCTATAAACTTGCTTATTTTTATTCCTAGGATGATTACTATTTTGTTGGGGTGAGATGGTTTGGGTATTGTTTCTTTTGCCTTGGTTATTTACTATCAAAATAAGAAGTCTTTGGCTGCTGGAATGTTAACTGTATTGGCTAATCGTATTGGGGATGCTTTGTTGATTTTGGGTATTTGCTTTCTGGTAAATTGAGGTGAGTGACGTATTGGCTATGGAATGAGTGGTAGTTTTATGTTATTAATTTGTTTTTTGGTGGTTGTTGGAGCGATGACAAAAAGTGCTCAGATTCCATTTTCAGCCTGATTACCAGCTGCAATGGCAGCTCCAACGCCTGTATCAGCTCTGGTTCATTCATCAACTTTGGTGACAGCTGGTGTTTATCTACTTATTCGATTTTATAGGACTTTGATTGAGGCAGAAGAAGTTCTATGATTTCTTAGAAAAATTGGTGGATTAACTTTATTAATAGCTGGTTTAAGGGCTTGTTTTGAGGTTGATTTGAAAAAAATTATTGCTTTGTCTACCCTTAGGCAACTAGGACTTATGATGTTTACTGTTGGCATTGGTTTTCCTGTCATTGCTGTTTTTCACCTTTTTACTCATGCCTTATTTAAGGCCTTGTTATTTTTGTGTGCAGGTTCTATTATTCATTCTACTATTGATACTCAAGATGGGCGTATTTTGGGAAGTCTTAACTATCTGCTACCTTTTAGCAGTAGGTGTTTGGTGCTTAGAAGCGTTGCTTTGTGCGGAATACCTTTTTTGAGTGGGTTTTACTCTAAGGATCTTATTTTGGAGAGGACTTTTAGCGGGTTTAATGGGAGATTAGAGGTTGTTGTGGTATTAGTAGGGGCTGGATTAAGGTTGATTTATAGGATGCGTATTTTATTAATAGGGGTGTTTGGGCAAAGTTATGGTAGTGGGTTACTTGTTTGTGGGGTTGAAAGTGGTTATGTGGTGTCTTCTATCATTATTTTATCAGTTGGTGCAATTATAGGAGGATGGTTGTTACAAAGAGTTTGAGTAAGTGTAAATGGGTTTAGGCTAGTTGGTGGTTTTGGAAAAAAAGTTATTGGTGTTGTCACATTTATTGGGTTGTTGTATGGACTTGTTAACTTTTTTTTGGCAAAATGCCAGAAGCCAAAACTTTTTAGTTTGTTTGGTCGATTTCTTTCAAGGATGTGGTTTATAAACTTAGTGTCTGGTAGGCTCTTAGCAGGGGTTGGTTTAAAGTCTGGTGGGCTTATGCATTTGCATCTTGATTTGGGCTGAATGGAGGTTTTTGGAGGACAGGGTGTGTTTAAAGTATTTGGTAATGGTATTGGTATATCTTATTTTATGCAGAGGAAAAGGCTGTTAGTTTATGCTCGTGTTTTTTTAATCTTATCAACTTTTTTTCTGATAGGAGTAGTCTATTTTTAGGTTAGTAGTATATATACTTTGGGTTGTTGGGTATGATGATATATGTATGTGGAGAAAGAGAGTTTCATTTTAACATTTTCAGTGTTATGTTTTATTGTGATTTAAACTATTTATCCTGAGTGAATTATTTTTTTAGTGAAAATAGAAGGAGATCCCATATTTTTGAGAACATAGGTGATAAGAAGAAGTATATAAAATATAAAGCAGAGAAGGTCTGACCAATTCAAATAAATGGATCTTCTACGGGTTGTTTTCCGATTCAAGTAAGTACAATAAAAATTCCTAATAATAGTCAAAAAAGGATTTGGCTTATTGGGTAAAATGAGTTAGATCGTATAGTGTTATAATGGAGCATTGGTATAAATATTAGAATTAGGATTGATATCAAAAGTGCAATTACTCCACCTAATTTGTTAGGAATAGACCGCAAAATTGCATAAGCAAATAGGAAGTATCATTCTGGTTGAATGTGTACTGGTGTTCTTAATGGGTTAGCTGGAATGTAGTTTTCTGGGTCTGTTAATAAATTTGGTAAGAACAGACAAATAAAGAGTATTAATATTAGAAGGAAAACGAATCCGACAATGTCCTTTGATGTATAGTAGATATGAAATGGAATTAAATTGACGTTTGATGAAATGCCTAGTGGATTGTTGGATCCTGTTTCATGTAAGAATAGTAAGTGAATTGCTGCAAGAGCTATAATAACAAATGGTAGGACAAAATGTAATACAAAAAATCGCCTTAATGTGGCATTTCTAACTGAAAACCCTCCTCATAATCAATAAACCAAGGTTTTTCCGACGTATGGGATTGCTGAAAGGAGGTTAGTAATTACTGTGGCTCCTCAAAAGGATATTTGTCCTCAAGGAAGTACATACCCTAAAAAAGCTGTTGCTATTGTTAAGAAAAGTAAAATAATACCAATACTTCAGGTTTCCTTGGCTAAATAAGACCCGTAGTACATGCCTCGACCTGTATGTAAGTAGATGCATACGAAAAAGAATGAGGCGCCATTTGCATGTAGAGCGCGTATTAATCAACCATAATTGACATCTCGTGAAATGTGAGAAACAGAATAGAATGCTAGATCTACACTTGAAGTATAGTGTATAGCAAGGAATAGTCCTGTGATAGTTTGTCTGATTAAACATAGGCCTAATAATGATCCAAAATTTCATCATACTGATAGGTTAACTGGGGCTGGAAGGTCATACAGTGAGTTGTTTAGAATTTTGATGAGTGGGTGAGTTTTTCGTGAAGGTAATTTAATTCAGAAAATTAGTGTGACTAAATCTAAAACTCCCAAAGTTTTTATTTTTTTAAACTATTTTCTGTCAACTGTAAGGATGGTGAAGAATTTTCACTTTCTATTAGGTAACAACTAATTGCTGTGTTTAGCTTCTTCCTTTAAGCTTCTTCACTTCAATATTGGGATAACAGGTAAGTTGTTGACTTATTTACTGATCCTAAGTCAGTGGTATTTTTATACTAACCTGTTAGTGATTGAGTTCTTGTATTTTATATTTAGTGTATGCTTTTATTAGCTGCACCTCTTGGGGTCCTTTCGTACAATCAAGAAGAGTTTTTGTATAAAGGAGATAGAAACCAACCTAGCTTGCGCCGGTCTTAACTCAGCTCGTGTAAGGGTATAATAGTCGAACAGACTGTCCTGTCATAGCGGTTGCACTAATGTGGATATCCTTAAGCCAACATCGAGGTCGCAAACCCAACTTTCGATATGTACTCTTAAGTTGAATTACGCTGTTATCCCCGGGGTAACTACTTTTTGGTCTTTAGTAAATTTTGAATGTTGTTTTGAGAAAATTGGAAGCTTTATTGGTTCCAAGATTGCCCCAATCAAACCTTGTGTAGCTTTAAGTTTGTAGACAGAGGTACTAGAAAAGGTAAAGTTCCGCGGGGTCTTTTCGTCTTCCTTCATTATCTAAGTCTTTTCACTTAGATGAAAAGTTTTTTTTGTACACAAAGTACAGGCATTCCTAGTCTTGCCATTCACTGGCCTCCAATTAAAAGGCTAATTATTACGCTACCTTAGCACGCTCACGCTAACGCGGCCGTTTAAAATTCACTGGGCAGGCATTATCTTTTATTTATATGGTCAAAAGACGATGTTTTTGATAAACAGGCAGGGAATTTGTTTGCTGAATTCGCTTTGTGTAGTTTTACAGATGTAGGATTTGTTGAGTCAGATCTTTTTAAAGTTTTGATTTGTAAATGTAGTTTAATACTAATAGAATGCCTGTTTATTAACATGTAAGGTTTTTTGTCAAACTTCTTTAAGTTTAAAATAATGTAAAGTATATATTTAATAAAAAGTTTTATTAGCTAAAACGCTATTTGATGGCTGCTTTTAAGCCTACTATTGGGGGTTTGATAGTAAGTTATTTTTAGTTTTTACTGAGCTAATCCTCAGTAAATTAAACTTTATAGTGTCGTGTAAAAATGTGAATTATTCAACTATAAGTCGGCACTTTGATGCTTTTAAAGAAGAACCAGCTATATGACTATATGGAAGGCTTGTTACTTCTACTAAGAGTTACTTTATCAATTATGAAACATTGATTTTTAAGGATTAGTAGCTCATAATCATTCGGGAGTTTAGTTTTCTATTTTTTTGTTGCTTCTCCATGATGCAAAAGGGACGTGTGATTATCATTTCTTTGGAAAGCTAGATGTTAGCCCTTGCGGTGGTTATTTGTGTGAATTTTTTAGGAAATACTATATGCTATGAAAATTTTCTTTATCATGAGTGTGAAAGTGTGGTTTTGTGCTTATAAAGGGGGTTACCCGTAAAAAGAGCTACAATCTTTTGCCTATTCTCGGCCACTTTACTGAAATAGTAGCCCTGGAGAGGATTATTCTTGTCTTTGGTTTACAAGACCAATGCTTATTAGCTTCTCAGAGCTATCCTGAAGTTATAATAACTGTGATCGAGTTAAAAGCTCGATGCCTGATGTCTCGGCCATCATGGATTGTTATAGGGGCAATTTCCATTACCCCTACTATGTTACGACTTATCCTACTTTGTTGTCGGAGTGACGGGCGATTTGTGCGCACTTTAGTTCTTATTCAGATTTATTTTGTGTAATTGTTAAGTCTTACTTTCAAGTCCTCCTTTATTAAAGTTTCAAACTTTAAGTCCGATAGTATATTTATTTGTATCCCATGGATCTGCTACCAATTGGCTGTATGTCACCTGAATTTTAGGGTGGTTATTCCTATTGCTTCCTTCTTTATCTTCTTTTGAGCAAGCATAAACGGCCATACACAAGCTGCAGTACAATAATAGCTAAGATTTTCGTGGATTATCGAATTAAGCCACAGGATCCCCTGATGAGGAGTAAAGCACCGCCACATTGTTTGAGGTTTAAGCTTTCGCTCGTAGTATTCTTTTCTATGTTGAGCCACACAGTAGTCGGGTATCTAATCTGAGTTCTGAGGTTGTGGTTTGTTGGAATAATAAGTTTATGACTTAGTAGGGTTTAGTTTTAATTTACTTTCTACGTTAAAAGTTAATCTTGTAGTCTTAAAAGTTTTAGGCTTATTCCGATTTGGTGAAATTAGCTTGGGGTACTGGTATAACCGCGACTGCTGGCACCAATTTTGCCACCCCTTTTGCTTGTTTTCTATGGCCTAGTTTCCTAGCTAGTATAATATAGAACATTGGTGTTGTGAAGTGTTTGAACATTTTAAATAAATGATTGTTGAGTTTTTCTTAGTTGGCTTTTTAAAAGCTTTATTAAGAGAAAGTCATATACACAATGTGCGTGGGCTACCATATGCAGTTTAATTGGCATAGTTAACTTTGTACATCAATGAAATATTTTTAAAGCAAGGGTATAAGTTATACCTAGTTATGGGCCGAAACCATAATACTACTAGTTTCTTGCTTGGCTAAAGATTGATTTTTGATCATTTAAAGCTTTGAAGGCTATCAGTTTTATTTAACTTAAATCTTTACGGCAGGAAGAGGTTTCTATTTTTGGGTTATGAGCCCAACAGCTTGTTGGTTTAGCTTATCCTGCTTGAACTTAGAAGAAGAATAGAATTAATGTTAGTGGTAAGGTTTGTGATAGAAGGAATAGGATTGTTTGTTTTGAGGTTAGGTGTGTTTTGGTAAAATGCATTTTGCTAAATCTTAGCAATGTGGAAAAGGTTAGTGATAGGTAATAAAACAAACTAATTATTGCTCCTGTAATTAACCCTAAGATAATTACTGTTTTGGCTTCTGTGAATATAAGTACTAGAAGTTTTATGATAAAACCCACAAGTGGTGGTAGTCCTCCTAATGAAAGGATTGTGATAGCTAGAATAAAGAATTTTGTAGGTTCTTTAGAAGAAAAAAATTGTTTACAAGATTTTGTAGATTCTTTATTTAGGGAAGCGAAAATAGAGGCATTAATTAGAATGTAAGTGGTTAAGTAAGCAATAAGAATAATATGATTTCTAGTAGTGCTGGCTAGTATTCATCCTGTATGTCTGATTGAAGAGTATGTTAATAATGATCGAATATCTGTTTGGTTTAATCCACCGATTCCACCTCATAGCGCTCTGATTATTGCAATTGGTATGATTATTGCAATTAGTGTCTTGTTAAATGAGCTAATGGCTAAAATAGGGGCGATTTTTTGTCAAGTAAGTAGAATAAAAGCTGGTGTCAGCTGAAGACTTGCCATTACTGGTTGGAATCAAAAATGAAATGGTGCTACCCCTAATTTTAGGCATATAGCGATTGCTATTAGGATTTGTAGATTGTTAAAATGTGATGAAATAATTGCTGAAGCAATAAAAATAGTTGATCCTAGTGACTGAGGGATTAAGTATTTTACTGCTGCTTCTGATTCTATTGTGTTTTGTGTTATAAATATAAGCGGAATGTAGCCTAGTATGTTAATTTCTAGGCCAATTCATGTTGTTAATCAGTTAGATGAGGATGCTACTATGAAGGTTCTTGTGATTATCAGAGATGTGAATAGTAATTTGTTGGGCGATTTCATTTATCAATGTTTAATTAAATTGTAGGTTGATTTGTTAGTTTTTAGTTGTTGTTTGATTTGATTTGGTTAAGTTAGTGTTTCCTGGTCTTTTGGTGACTGAGTGATCTTGATCTTTTGATTGTGGATGAGAATGATTATTTGAGTCTGTGTGGCAAGAGGTTTGATTGTCGAGTTCAGGTTCTCTTGAGAAAAGTGGTAGATGTATTCTAGGCATTACAAATATCATAATTGATAGTAGAATTAGCGAGATTAATGTTAGACTTAGTAGTTTTTGTTTGTGAATTACTGTCAGTTTGATAGCTGTTTAGTAGCTAAATGCACTGTGTGCTCTTTTGACGTGAAAAATCAATGTGCCGAAAACACTTAGTTAGCTTGGTAGAAAGGTGGAAGGAGTCAAACCTCTCTTTATGTGGTTAGAAGCCCCATATTAGCTCGGCTACCTTTCTGACAAAAGGATAAGTGAGTCGAACACTTTCTTTTTGATTTCAAGGCAAATATTCTCCGAGGTCCTTTTTGGTGTAGTTCTAGAGTTGTAGCTCAATGGTTGAATGCAAATCATATCTTTTTATTAAAGTATAGAACTCTAATATAAAGTATTTCATTTACTTTTCTTAAGAGAAAAAAAGTAAATGAAATACTTCTAAATAGAGAGTAGTGAGTAGTTTAATCAAAAACGACAGGTTGTGGTTCTGTAAATAGGTTGTTTGCTCTCATTAGTAGGTAGTTGTGTGTGACTTATTACTTCAGGAGTATTCGTGTTGAGTTACTAATATAGAGTAATATGGAAAAGGTGATGTTAAGTGTTATGTTAGCTGTGATACTTGGGTTTGTTCTGTTGTTTGTAGGATTGTTTCTTGGGGTGTCTTTGTATGTTGGTCGGGAGAAGACTAGGCCTTTTGAGTGTGGGTTTGATCCAATAGGGTCTTCTCGTGTGCCTTTTTCTTTGCGATTTTTTTTATTGGCTGTAATTTTTGTTGTGTTTGATGTGGAAATTGTTTTACTTTTTCCGGCTGTGATGATACTAGACGGTGATTGAGTGTGAATTGAGAGTTATTTAGTGTTGGTGTTTTTTTTAGTGCTATTATTTGGTGGGGTGATTCATGAATGACGTGAGGGTTCATTGGAGTGAGAGATATAGGTATTAAAAGGAAGGTATAAAAAAATGAGCTTTTGGGGTCAATTAGGGTTTCAAGATAGTTATAGTGGTTTGAGTTCTGAACTCACTTTTTTTCATGATCATGCTATGTTTGTGCTTGTGTTGGTTTCATCTTTTGTTGGGTATATAATAGTGTGTTTATTAAAGAGAAGGTTGTCTTCTCGTTTTATTATGGAAGCTCAAGCACTTGAGGCTGCTTGAACGATAGTTCCTGGATTATTGTTATTAATTTTGGCTATTCCGTCTGTTCGGTTGCTTTATTTATTGGATGAGGTAGGTGGACCTATGGTTAGGATGAAGGCCATTGGGCATCAATGATATTGAGAGTATGAGTATGGTGATAGAGATGATGTTATTGGTTTTGATTCTTATATGGTTAATGGTTTGGAAGTTAATGGCGGTGGTTATCGCTTGTTAGAGGTAGATAATCGATGCGTATTGCCTTATGGTGTTGATAGGCGTGTTTTGGTCAGATCTGCTGACGTAATTCATGCTTGAGCTGTTCCTTCTCTTGGTGTAAAAGTTGATGCTATTCCTGGTCGAATTAATCAGTTGGGGATTCATTTGATAAGGTCTGGGATTATGTTTGGTCAATGTAGTGAAATTTGTGGGGTTAATCATTCTTTTATGCCTGTTGGGGTAGAAAGGGTTTCTCCTGAGGTTTTTTATAGCTGATTGATGTGTTAATTGAATTGTGGTCTATGTGATAAATTTTGCGGTGATTGTGTTCTACTAATCATAAGGATATTGGTACTTTGTATTTGTTGTTGGCTTTGTGATCTGGTTTGATTGGTTTGGCTTTGAGTCTTTTGATTCGAGCGGAGTTGGGCCAGCCAGGTAGGTTGTTAGGAGATGATCAATTGTATAATGTTATTGTTACGGCACATGCTTTTATGATAATTTTCTTTTTAGTAATGCCTATGATAATTGGTGGATTTGGTAATTGGCTTATCCCTTTGATAATTGGTGCCCCTGATATGGCTTTTCCACGATTGAATAATTTGAGGTTTTGATTACTTGTGCCAGCTTTGTTTTTGTTGTTAAGATCATCTTTGGTTGAGAGAGGTGTTGGTACTGGTTGAACAGTGTACCCACCGTTGTCTGGGAATGTAGCTCATTCTGGGGCTTCGGTGGATTTAGCCATTTTTTCTTTACATTTAGCTGGTGCTTCGTCTATTTTGGGGGCTATTAATTTTATTTCTACTGTTGGAAACATACGATCTCCAGGCTTAGTAGCCGAACGAATTCCTTTGTTTGTTTGGGCTGTTACAGTCACAGCTGTTTTATTGGTTGCTGCTTTGCCTGTTTTGGCTGGTGCTATTACAATGCTACTTACTGATCGTAATTTGAATACTTCGTTTTTTGATCCAACAGGAGGGGGTGATCCTATTTTGTATATGCATTTATTTTGATTTTTTGGTCATCCAGAGGTGTACATTTTGATTTTGCCTGGGTTTGGTATGATTTCTCATATTGTTATGCATTATGCAGGGAAAAAACAGGTTTTTGGGTATTTAGGGATAGTGTATGCTATTGTTTCTATTGGGGTGTTGGGTTTTATTGTTTGGGCTCATCATATGTTTACTGTTGGAATGGATGTTGATACTCGAGCTTATTTTACTGCTGCTACTATGATTATTGCTGTGCCTACTGGCATTAAAGTTTTTAGTTGACTAGCTACTATTCATGGATTTGTTAACAAGACTGAGCCTCCTATTATGTGAGCTATAGGCTTTATTTTTTTATTCACTGTTGGTGGGTTAACTGGTATTGTTTTGTCGAATTCTTCTTTGGATATTGTTTTGCACGATACTTATTATGTGGTAGCTCATTTTCATTATGTCTTGAGGATGGGGGCTGTTTTTGCTTTGTTTAGGGCTTTTAGGTATTGGTATCCATTAATTTCAGGTGTGACGTTCCATGTGGTTTGGAGAAAGGTTCATTTTGTTCTGATATTTGTTGGTGTTAATTTGACGTTTTTTCCTCAACATTTTTTGGGGTTGGCTGGTATGCCACGTCGGTATTCAGATTATCCAGATAGATTTGCTAAGTGAAATGTGGTTTCTTCTTGGGGTTCATTGATTTCTTTTGTTTCTGTGTTGCTATTTATGTTTATGTTGTTTGAGTCATTCGTTTCTCAACGGTCTGTTGTTTGAGGGAGGGCTTTGAGTAGATCTTTTGAGTGGCAGGATAATATATTTCCTGCGTCTTTCCACTCTAATAGTCAAGTTGTAAAAGTTGTGTCGTTAGGGTAG